ATGGAAAAATCAAATTCAATGAGGATTTGGTTCATCCGACACGGACACGTCATGGACATCCTGCCTTTCTATGTTCAATAGACGTGTATGTAACTATTGAGAGTGAAGATATTATGCACAATGTGCGTATTCCGTCCAAAAGTTTTCTTTTAGTTCAAAATGATCAATATGTAGAATCAGAGCAAGTAATTGCTGAGATGCGCGCAGGAACAGCCACTTTGAGTGTTAAAGAGAAGGTTCGAAAACATATTTATTCTGATTCAGAGGGCGAAATGCATTGGAATACCGATGTATATCATGCATCGGAATTTACATATGGGAATGTTCATCTCTTACCAAAAACAAGTCATTTATGGATCTTATTAGGAGAGCCATGGAGATCCAGTCTCGTCTCCCTTTCGATTCACAAGGATCAAGATCAAATGAACGCTCATTCTCTTTCTAGCAAACGAAGATCTATTTCGAACCCCTCAGGAACTACTAATCAAGCGAGACCCAAATTCTTTAGGTTGGAGTGTTCTGGGAAAAGGGGGGGTGGGATTCCTAATTCTTCAGAACGTAATCGAATCATAACGGGTCTTTGTAATCTCAGATATATGGCCATTCTCGACGAGAATTCTGATTTATTGGCAAAGCGGCGAAGAAATCGATTCATCATCCCACTCCAAACGATTCAAGAACGCGAGAACGAACTAACACCCTCTTTGGGGATCTCAATTGAAATACCGATCAATGGGATTTTCCGTAAAAACAGTATTCTTGCATATTTCGATGATCCGCAATATAGAAGAAAGCACTCGGGAATTACTAAATATGAAACAGTCGAAATGCAGTCAATCGTCAAAAAAGAGGATTTCATTGAGTATGGGGGAGTCACGGAATTAAAGCCAAAAGACCCAATAAAAGTCGATCGATTTTTTTTTATTCCCGAGGAAGTGCATCTCTTACCCGAATCTTCTTCGATACTGGTACGAAACAATAGTATTATTGGAGGAGATACACCAATCACTTTAAAGACAAGAAGCCGAGTGGGCGGGTTAGTCCGAGTGGAGAGAAAAAAAAAAAGAATTGAACTTAGAATCTTTCCTGGAGATATCCATTTTCCTGGAAAGACAGCAAAGATCTCCCAACATAGTGGCGTTTTGATACCACCAAGAACAGGAAAGAGAAATTCCAAGGAAGACAAAAAATGGCTCTATATCCAACGGCTCACACTTACCAAGAGAAACTATTTTGTTTTAGTTCGACCTGTAATCACATACGAACTAACGGATGGGATAAATTTAGTAAGACTTTTACCCCCGGATATACTGCAAGAAAGGGATAATGTACAACTTCAAATTGTCAATTATATCTTTTATGGAAACGGCACGCTAATTCGGGCAAGTTCGGAGACAGGTATTCAATTAGTTCGGACTTGTTTAGTATTGAATTGGGACCAAGACAAAAAAAGTTCTTCTAGCGACGAGGCCCGTGCTTCCTTTGTTGAAATAAGGACAAATGGTTTGATTCAAGATTTTCTAAGAATCGACTTAGCAAAATCGCCGCCTATTTCGTATACTATCAAAAGGAATGATCTATCGGGTTCAGGGTTGATCTCCGAGAGTGAATCAGATCGCACCAGGATCAACCCCTTTTCTTCCATTTATTCCTCAAGGATTCGAGAATCCCTTACCCAACATCAAGGAACTATCCATACGTTGTTGAATCAAAATAACGAATGCCAATCTTTGATAATTTTGTCAGCATCCAATTGTTCTTGTTCGCGACTAGGTCCATTCAACGCTGTAAAGTCTCCCGATGTGATAAAAGAATTCAGTCACAAGGACCCCCTAATTTCAACTAGGAAATTGTTGGGTCCTTTAGGAACAGATCTTCAAATTGCGAATTTTTATTCATTTTCACATTTAATAACTTCTAATCAGATCTTGGTAACTAACTATTTCCAACTTGACAATTTGAAACCGACTTTTCAAGTACTTCAATATTTTTTAATGGATGAAAATGGGAAAATTGTGAAGCCCGATCCGTGCAAGAACATCATTTTGAATCCATTTGAATTAAATTGGGATTTTTTGCATTACACTTGTTGTGAAAAGTCATCTACAATCATTAGTCTTGGGCAGTTTATTTGTGAAAATGTACGGATAGCCAAAAAAGGACCGCATCTAAAATCGGGTCAAGTTCTAATTGTTCAAGTTGACTCTGTAATAATACGATCGGCTAAGCCCTTTTTGGCTACCCCAGGGGCAACTGTGCATGGTCATTATGGGAAAATGCTTTCTAAAGGAGATACATTAGTTACATTTATCTATGAAAAATCAAGATCTGGTGATATAACGCAAGGTCTTCCAAAAGTGGAACAGGTGTTAGAAGTGCGTTCAATTGCTTCAATATCAATGAATCTCAAAAAGAGGGTGGAGGGTTGGAACAAATGTATAATAAGAATTCTTGGAATTCCTTGGGGATTCTTGATTGGTGCTGAGCTAACTATAGTGCAAAGTCGTATCTCTTTAGTTAATAAGATCCAAAAGGTTTATCGATCCCAGGGCGTGCAGATACATAATAGGCATATCGAAATTATTGTCCGTCAAATAACCTCCAAAGTGTTGGTTTCAGAAGACGGACTGTCTAATGTTTTTTTACCCGGAGAACTCGTTGGATTGTTGCGAGCGGAACGAATGGGACGCGCTTTGGAAGAAGCGATCTGTTACCGAGCTGTCTTATTGGGAATAACCAGAGCGTCTCTGAATACTCAAAGTTTCATATCTGAAGCGAGTTTTCAGGAAACTGCTCGAGTTTTAGCAAAAGCGGCTCTCCGGGGTCGTATCGATTGGTTGAAAGGCCTGAAAGAGAACGTTGTTCTGGGGGGAATGATACCGGTTGGTACTGGATTCAAAGGCAAAGGATTAGTGCACCCTCCAAGGCAACATAAGCATCTTCCTTTGGAAATAAAAGAGAAGAATCTATTCGAGGGGGAAATGAGAGATATTTTATTTCATCACAAAACGTTATTTGATTCTTTCCTTTCAAAGAATTTCCACGATACATCAGAACAATCATTTCTAGTATTTAATGATTCCTAAGAGCAGATTCACCCTTTTGATTTTCAAAGGATCTAGATTTGGATTTGATCCAGTCATTTGATTTGGTAAGAGTAATCAAAATAATAATCAATAGAAAAGAAGAATGGCTTGGCCCTATCTTTCGGGCCAATCTCTGGTAGAAGGGAAGGTTCCATCGGAACAATTTTTTTTTTTCAGGGTACCTCGTCTCTTTATTGTTTTTTGAAAAAAAAAACAAAAAGAGGGAGGAGTGTGGGGAGAAATGACAAGAAGATATTGGAACATAAATTTGGAAGAGATGATGGAAGCGGGAGTTCATTTTGGCCATGATATTCGAAAATGGAATCCTAAAATGGCACCTTATATCTCTGCAAAGCGCAAAGGTAGGCATATTACAAATCTTATTAAAACTGCTCGTTTTTTATCAGAAACTTGTGATTTGGTTTTTGATGCAGCCAGTAGGAAAAAACAATTCTTAATTGTTGGCACTAAAAAAAAAGCAGCTGATTCAGTATTACGGGCTGCAATAAGGGCTCGGTGTCATTATGTTAATAAAAAATGGCTCAGCGGGATGTTAACGAATTGGTCGACTACAGAAACGAGACTTCAGAAGTTTAGAGACTTGAGAACCAAACAAAAAACAGGAAGATTGGATCGTCTTCCGAAACGAGATGCGGCCATCTTGAAAAGACAATTATCTCACTTGCAAAGATATCTTGGCGGGATTAAATATATGACAGACTTACCCGATATTGTAATCGTTGTTGATCAGCACGAAGAATATACGGCCCTTCGGGAATGTATCACTTTAGGAATTCCAACAATTTGTTTAATCGATACAAATTGTGACCCCAATCTCGCAGATATTTCGATTCCAGCGAATGATGATTCTATCTCTTCCCTCCGATTTATTCTTAACAAATTAGTATTCGCAATTCGTGAGGGCCGTTCTGAGTCTCTAAAAAATCCGTAATTAATAAGACTAAAAAAAACTTATGTCGTTTCGGAACCCTCATAGATTTATCGAATCGCTTACTATTTCTGAATCTCAAAAACGAGATAAAAAGAACTGGGCTATAGAGTGTGATTAGTTGGTATTCCAAATATACGATTCAAGTAGTTAAGTCAAGAAAAAGATGGTTGAATCAAAATAATTTCGTTTCAAGTTTTCTTTTTGTCAGAGAGCAATATGAATCTTTTATCAGGTTCCACCAACATACTAAAAGGGTTATACGAGCTATCCGGTGTGGAAGTAGGCCAACATTTCTATTGGAAAATGGGGGGTTTCCAAGTTCACGGCCAAGTACTGATTACTTCGTGGGTTGTAATTGCTATCTTATTAGGTTCCGCTGCGCTAGCTGTTCGGAAACCACAAACCATTCCGACCGGCGTTCAGAATTTCTTCGAATATGTCCTTGAATTCATTCGAGATGTGAGTCAAACTCAAATTGGAGAAGAATACGGCCCTTGGGTTCCTTTTATTGGAACTATGTTTCTCTTTATTTTTGTTTCTAATTGGTCGGGCGCTCTTTTACCTTGGAAAATCATACAATTACCTCACGGGGAGTTAGCCGCGCCCACGAATGATATAAATACTACGGTTGCTTTGGCTTTACTCACGTCAGTGGCATATTTCTATGCGGGTCTTACTAAAAAAGGGTTAGCTTATTTCAGGAAATATATTCAACCAACTCCAATCCTTTTACCTATTAACATCTTAGAAGATTTCACAAAGCCCTTATCACTTAGTTTTCGCCTGTTTGGAAATATATTAGCTGATGAATTAGTAGTTGTTGTTCTTGTTTCGTTAGTACCGTTAGTGGTTCCTATCCCTGTCATGTTCCTTGGATTATTTACAAGTGGTATCCAAGCTCTTATTTTTGCAACTTTAGCCGCGGCTTATATAGGTGAATCCATGGAGGGCCACCATTGACT